ATTTATTCATGGATATCCACGATATGTTCCCTATGGTGACTGGGTTCATGAATTATGGTCAACAAACAGTACGAGCTGCAAGGTACATTGGTCAAAGTTTCATGATTACCTTATCCCACGCGAATCGTTTACCTGTAACTATTCAATATCCTTATGAAAAATCGATCACATCAGAGCGTTTCCGCGGTCGAATCCACTTTGAATTTGATAAATGCATTGCTTGTGAAGTATGTGTTCGTGTATGCCCCATAGATCTACCCGTTGTTGATTGGAGATTGGAAACAGATATTAGAAAGAAACGATTGCTTAATTATAGTATTGATTTCGGAATCTGTATATTTTGTGGTAACTGCGTCGAGTATTGTCCAACAAACTGTTTATCAATGACTGAAGAATATGAACTTTCTACTTACGATCGTCACGAATTGAATTATAATCAAATTGCTTTGGGTCGGTTACCAATGTCAGTAATTGGCGATTACACAATTCGAACAATTATGAATTCGACTCAAATAAAAATAGCCACGGATAACCCCCTTGATTCAAGAACGATTACCAATTACTAAGATTCCGTTTTGATCTAAAGAAGCGAAGTTTCTTTCATTTTGGTTGGTTAGTAACTACAAAACATAACTATTGATTGGTGAGAATCACGGCTTGATTTGGATTTAGAATAGATTCATATATCCGTGATGATTTCGAAATATCAAATTTCAACTACTCTTTCGGATACAAAAGCGGGATTGGTCCAATAACTGTATCTACATCAATCCACACCACATTAAGATTCAATTCAATTAGGCATATACAAGAAAAAAAAAAGAAAGATAGGGTAACCTTTTTTTTCCTGGCCCGGTCAGTAAGGTCATGAAAATGAAATATTTCAACTTATTTATCTCTTATTTTACACATAATGGATTTACCTGGATCAATACATGATATTCTTTTAGTATTTCTAGGATCAGGTCTTATATTAGGAGGCCTAGGGGTGGTATTACTTACCAATCCAATTTATTCTGCCTTTTCATTAGGATTGGTTCTTGTTTGTATATCCTTATTCCATATTCCATCTAACTCCTATTTTGTAGCTGCTGCACAGCTCCTTATTTACGTGGGAGCCGTAAATGTCTTAATCGTATTTGCTGTGATGTTCATGAATGGTTCAGAATATTACAAGGATTTATATCTTTGGACAGTTGGAGATGGAGTTACTTCACTGGTTTGTACAAGTATTCTTTTTTCACTAATTACTACTATCTCAGATACGTCATGGTACGGGATTATTTGGACTACAAGATCAAACCAGATTATAGAGCAGGACCTGACAAGTAACGTTCAACAAATTGGAATTCATTTATCAACAGATTTTTATCTTCCATTTGAACTCATTTCTATAATTCTTTTAGTTGCTTTGATAGGTGCAATTGCTATGGCTCGTCAGTAATAAATACTTAGAATTAGAAATCCAAAATCAAATAAAATAAACAAGGCCGTGTTTTGTTCTGTGTTACTATTATGACATCAATTTCCCTTCAGTTCCATTTTGATATTCTATTGTTCATATATTAAATTGAATGGGTTTGAGTTCGATCCATTACTAATACCTTTCTTTTTTCCGTACTTGTTATATTCTAGTCAATCAAATCGGTTAAATTGTATTGTTGTTCATATTGAAATCAATCTCAATTGATGAGGAGTTGGTCAATGATGACCGAGCATATACTTATTTTGAGTGCCTATTTATTTTCTATCGGTATTTATGGATTGATCACAAGCCGAAACATGGTTAGAGCACTTATGTGTCTTGAGCTTATACTGAATGCGGTTAATCTAAATCTCGTAACATTTTCTGATTTATTTGATAGTCGACAATTAAAAGGAGACATTTTCTCGATCTTTGTTATAGCTATTGCAGCCGCTGAAGCAGCTATTGGGCCAGCTATTGTTTCGTCGATCTATCGTAACAGAAAATCAACTCGTATCAATCAATCGAATTTGTTGAATAAATAGTCGTAATGATATAAATAAAGACAGATATATAGAATATTTATCAATTAGAATTAGCGTGTCGTGTATAACTCGTATGACCATGTTTGCTGAAACGTAATAAATCAAAGTATCTTGGACCTCTCTCATTCTCATGACCAGATCCAGAAGTAGATTGATTATTAAATTAAAAAAAAATTCTGGTAAACCACTGATTCGTCTGGTGTCTACAATATATGATTCAGTTACTACTGATTTTACCAGATCGAAAATTGATAACGTTCAAAAAATTGATAGATCCAATGTCACATTCAGTAAAGATTTATGATACATGTATAGGGTGTACTCAATGTGTACGAGCCTGCCCCACAGATGTATTGGAAATGATACCTTGGGACGGATGTAAAGCTAAGCAAATTGCTCCTGCTCCAAGAACAGAGGACTGTGTAGGTTGTAAGAGATGTGAATCCGCTTGTCCAACGGATTTCTTGAGTGTCCGGGTTTATTTATGGCA